CCGTGTTCTGAAATAATCCACTGAACAAGGGTTACTATTTGTTCTATTCTATTGGTAATAATGAAACAATTCCATTCGTAGGAACAAAGAGAAGCAGATTTATTCTATACCCGATAAGTACCAATACGCAATGGGTGGTTGATACCATTTTCTATCAGTAAATGTGTCCTTCCTTATTCCTCATTAGAAGGCCCTATTCGTCAAAATTTTCCTTTATTTCTTCTTTTGTCTTTCTTTATGAATTTTTCTAATCTATGGATAAAATAAATACGATAAAACCAATATTATAAAGACAATAAAATAATGTTGTTACGTTTCCACATCAAAGTAAAATATAGTACTTAGTTCTTTTTTCTTTCAATTAATGCCTATTGGTGTTCCAAAAGTACCTTTCCGAAGTCCTGGAGAGGAAGATGCATCTTGGGTTGACGTATAGTGCGACTTGTCAGATATATTGGGTCATATGGGATTTCCCCGTTCTCTCCCCCGATCGAGATATCCTCTGTTTCGCCCAAGAAAGATAAATTGAATCATCAAAAATTTGGAGCGTGAAGCACAATTAGATCCATTGTTTGGGGGGATTCACATTACTATTATCAATTAGAATAATTTATGGTTGGCTTGGTTGGACTAAAAAATGAAGTATCCAGGCTCCGTTTAGAAAAAACCCAATTGGTAATATATCTATGATTACTACTTGTATCATAAATGATTCCTGTTTGGTATTTGTAAAGATATCCTATTTGTCAAGCGAGGGAATCTCAAACTAAATACTTGGTGAAAGGTATGAAATGAATTGAAAAAAAAAAAAGAAAGTCATAACAAAAAGAAATGGTAATGGGAAGATTTGTCCTATATGTGCAAATCAAAATCGGGCGGATCTTTACCCGGAGTAGAGCATAAACCTAAAAAGATGAAAGAGACCCATTCAGGAACAAGAAAATACCATCGTGATTTGGATTGAATCTCGATGAAACAATACATCAATGAGAAGTTAATTCGATAAGTTTAGTGACTTTTTTTCTATTATAAGGAAGAAAGAAGTTCAAATTCGTCTTTATTGAAAAATCGAAGAAAAAGTCCTTTCATTAGAAGTCAGAAAAAACCTGCTATGAAAAAAGAATAGGAACAAAGAAAGAGGACTTGAATCTAGACATTGATTCTTTTTTTTTCGCAATTATTTTTTGAACCGTATGCGTCAAAAGGTGCATGTACGGTTCCTAAGGGATACAATTTTACCCTAATCAACCGACTTTATCGAGAAAGATTACTTTTTTTAGGCCAAGAAGTTGATAGCGAGATCTCGAATCAACTTATTGGTCTTATGGTATATCTCAGTATCGAGGATGATACCAAAGATCTGTATTTGTTTATAAACTCTCCTGGCGGATGGGTAATACCTGGAGTAGCTGTTTACGATACTATGCAATTTGTGCGACCAGATGTCCATACAATATGCATGGGATTAGCCGCATCAATGGCATCTTTTATCTTGGTTGGAGGAGAAATTACCAAACGTCTAGCATTCCCTCACGCTTGGCGCCAATGAGGTTTTTTTTATTTGAGAGAAAAAAGAAGACTATGCCTTCGCCATATGAATATTAAGTAATAATAGCATGGCACTTCGAATTCGATATGCAAAATTTTTGTCTTGTTTTTTTTTTTTCAAAAGATTCGATTATGTATCGAGAGAGTAGTATGAGATAAAAGGTATTTCCGATTTCTCTTATCTATCGGGAGTCCAGTTCAGCGTCACAAACTTTTTTGTTTTCACACCGAAGGGCTCTTAACAATATTTATGTTATAAAAAAAGAGGGCGAAAAAAAAACAAGATTTTTCCTTATTTGATTGGATCAAAAAGAAACTTTGGGATTGCTGAATCAAAGACAAAAAAAAGAATCAATTTTAAAATAGAAAGCAACGGAGCCATCATAGTATTTTTTAACTCCTCTGAAAGGAAGGGTGGCAATTTGATCATTTATCCATCTGGGTCTGATAGATTCTATTTTTCTCTTTCTTCAATGGAAGGTAAGGGTCAATTTTATTGTAGAGCCGTATGCAATGCACAAAAGATAATGCCCGTACGGTTGTTCAATTCTATCTTTTTTTTTCCTATTATTCTTTATCTTTCTTTCTTTTCTCTTCGTTTCATCACGCGAGATAGAGAACTGTTATATCATCAGGGTAATGATCCATCAACCTGCTAGTTCTTTTTATGAGGCACAAACGGGAGAATTTATCCTGGAAGCGGAAGAACTGCTGAAACTACGCGAAACCCTCACAAGGGTTTATGTACAAAGAACGGGCAAACCCTTATGGGTTGTATCTGAAGACATGGAAAGAGATGTTTTTATGTCAGCAACAGAAGCCCAAGCTTATGGAATTGTTGATCTTGTAGCAGTTGAATGAAAATAAGATGGATTTTCTAAAAATCCGTGATTTGAGATTTTATCTACGAGTTTAATATTCTATTAAATAGAAATAATTCATAATCATCCGG